CTAGTATAGTTCCCTATCTATGATTCTGCTATGTACTAAAAGAATTTTATTGTAATGGAATAGAATATAGGAGGAATCGAATCCCTTGTATGAGTAAAAAGAATAAGTACAGTTTTGAATGTTTTGCTTATGTACAAAGTAACAACCAACCATTCTAATTGGATCAGTGAATCATTTTTCAGTCATTCATTGAATGATAAATCACTACAAGTGAGGGAGATACACGATTTAAATAACGGAAAATCAAATATTTTAAAATTGTATCTAGAATGACCGGAAAGGTAGAAACAAGACCGGATATAATTTGATCATTATGAGCAAATCCAAAATCTTTGTAGACAGATCCAATCATTAGTTCCCAACCGTGGGGCGAATGGAATCCTATACATAAATCAGTTACTAAAAGAATGGAAAAGGCTTTGATTGTGTCGCTTAAGTTATATAGAAATTCTTGAACCCAATAGTTAAGAATAACAAGTTCTTCATTACCTAGCATAGAATAACCACTTAGAATAACGAAACAGATCATATTTGTCGAGAAGTGCAAAATCATATGGATACAATCTTCATTGCGCATCTTGATCAATTGGATCGTTTCGTTGTAGATTCCGATACGAAGCTTTTCTAGATGTGTTCCCGGGTATTCCTTTATCATTTCGTCCAAGAGTAAGAGTTCCTCTAATTCTATGAATTTTTTTAGAATACTCTTTTCTTGAATATCATTCAAAAAAATTTCGGATTGCCTAGTATTCCACCAATTAGTAACCCAAGATTCCAGACTTTTAGTAAATGAGAGAGAGATCCACCAGGGCAAAAATACTATAGATGCAAGATATAGAAGGGGAATGAATGCTTTCTTTTTTGCCATTTTTTCGTCTTTGAATTTTTAATGAACTCACCCCATTCGTTGACGCTATACGATACTAACTAATATTCCTATCAAGGATCAGTTCTATTACAAGTTATCGAGCCCACGAATCTATTCCCCGCTTTTTTTGTGTATGATTCAGCGGTTAGTACTTGAATTTATAAATAATACAGAAATGGAATAAAAAAGAATCCACTTCGAATAAAGAGATTGTTTCCAAATCTATCACTTGCTAAAATTCGAAGAGAGTGACCCCTTTCAATAAAGAAATGCATGAAAGAGCCCCTTCAAGTAACAAATATTATTCAGATTTTGAAACGAAAGAACTCTCTTTCTATCAAAATATCCAATTTTTTGAAAAAAAAAAAGACGCATAGTCCGGGAATAATTGAGAGAATTTTATGAAGAATATTGTGATTCTGATAAAAAAAATGACTACCAAAACAAGACAAAAAAGCTATCGTTATAAGCATCCCAATCGTTTGGTAATTAAGAAGTACAAAAAGGGATAAAAAGAAAAATTGATTGACAAAACAAAAAAAAAGAGAATCTACAAGATATAATCTCTCTATTGAAAATAAAAAAAAGCATTCATTCTTTTCATTTCAGTTTAAATTCATTTTTTAAAATACTTCAATTGGTACACGCAAGAAATAAGCCAATTCAGCAGCTTTTTGCTCAAGTTCTCGTGGAGTCAAATTCTCATCAGTACGAGTCAAAGGAATAGCGCCATGGCCCCTGATTTCCATATAAAGGACACGACGAGCATAAATACCCTCTTTCACTTCTATTCTGATGGACTGGACGTCTTTCATAAAGAATTGGAGGAAGATGCGACGATTTTTTCCAGGAAATCCCCAACGAAAAATACACATTATTCCTTCTTTTCTATCGAACCGATCATAACCACTACCTACATTCCACGAAATTGTGCACCACAAATAAGAGCTAATAAAGAGACCCGCAATTCCGTAGAAAGACATCACGATCCCCTGTGGAAAAAAAATGATTTGCGTAGGCGGAAATAAAGATATCAAATTTCTACCAAGATAACTGGAAATTCCAACTAATAAAAACCCTAATGAACCTAAAAAAAGGATAAAGGCCCAGCAGAAATTACTTGTTTTTCGAGACCCTGCTATAAGTTCTATCCATATATGTTCTGATCGCCAATTCATACTAGATCTAGTTGCATTTTATTGAAATTGAGAGAATAACCCAAATTAATTTGACTTTTTGTGTGTTTCCGAAATAACTCTCATCAACTAGCACTATTCTGATGTGAACTTTTATTTTAGGAGTAATTCATCGAATTGGTTAGATATAAAATAATAATATCCATTTCGTATGATTTCCTATAGATATCCACATACATATAGATATATTCACTTTATATTTAAGGCATTCGCCCCGATCCCGATTTGATTTCGTTGCAAATAGCTATAATTTATTTACTCATATATCATGTTTACACACGAATAACAATAATAGTTTCTTTATGTTCGGGGGAAACCACATCACATATTTTATTCTAAGAAATAGATATCTGTGTTATGGTCTAAGTCTAAATCTTGAAAAAAAAAAACAAAATAGATGAGATTTAGCCCCATCATATCGATATCTAAAAAATCTTGTTTTTTTGAATATGAAGAGATAAAGAAGCCATCGCAATTGCCGGCAATATTAGGCCCACGAAAGGCACAAAAAAAGAGGGTAAATTTGTCATAAAATGGATACCTGGGTTTACTATTTTTACCTGTTATTGTTATATTGTTATTTATATTGTTATAAAGGTATCTTATAATCATTATTTATAATTCATATAGAATTATACTAAGCATATCTAAGTGAGTATATGTGATATAATAAAAAATATATAAATATAATAAAATAAGTGCAAGGAATGTCGAACTAAATAAATATAATTTTTCATCTTTCTACATGAAATATATATATATGATAATCGCCTTTTTTATTATCTTGTTTTTGTCTTATAATTTGAATTTCATAAAATGGAATAAAATAAAGAAAGAGTTTCTTACAACTTCCTGAAAAATTTGTTACAATCCGATCCGGGAATAGGGAGTCTTAGTAAAACTGGGGATTCTAAAAAAATATCGAAAGATGCAAGATTCTGTACTTTTCACTTTTAAATTTTCTATATTTGAATTATATACACATAAGAAGAGAACGTGAAATTCGCTTTATTCTCCTTGCCTAATTTTAATTTAGCGGAAGAAGGAATGCATTCTTTTTTTTTGATAGAGGTTTTTACTGATTAGTAATCGGGAATGTCGGTAAAAAAAAAAAATGATCCGCATAATTATTTTTACAATTAAATCTTATGTTATCAAATGCTACCAAGCCAAAATCCGTAGAATGGATTTTGGCTTTGATTTCTATAAACTAAATAACTACTCGTTTTATAAAAAAAAAAATAATAATTTATATTTTGATTAATTAATATATTTTTTTTTATTAAGGATCCACTTGATTGAATTTTGATTCAGAGAAAAGAAAGCGTGGAGCTGAAATAACTCACTCAGAACGTCTTTTAAAAGATTACGTGGTACGATTAGGTCGAATTGGCCCTTATGGAATAAATATTCAGCCGTTTGTGAGCCCTCAGGTACTGTCGTATTCAATGTTTGTTCAATTACTCTTTTACCCGCAAATGCAATGTAGGCATTGGGTTCGGCAATAATGATATCGCCCAACATACCAAAACTGGCTGTCACCCCACCAGTAGTAGGAGATGTAAGGATTGATACATAGAATAACTTTTTCTTTGATTGATAATCATATAAAGCGGAAGCTATTTTAGCCATTTGCATCAAGCTCAAACTTCCTTCTTGCATGCGTGCTCCTCCGGAAGCACACACTAGAATAAGAGGCAAAAACCGATTGGTAGCATATTCGATCAAACGAGTGATCTTCTCGCCAACTACGGAGCCCATACTACCCCCCATAAACTGAAAATCCATAACCCCAATTGCTATGGGAATACCGTTTAGTTGACCTGTGCCTGTTTGAACAGCCTCAGTTAATCCTGTTTTTCTTTGATAAGAATCAATACGATCTTTGTAAGATTCCTCTTCCAACGGAAATTCAATGGTATCCACAGAGACCATATCTTCATCCATAGGAACCCAAGTACCTGGATCAATCAAAAGTTCTATTCTATCTGAACTACTCATTTTCAAATGATGTCCACAGTGTTCGCAAATATTCATTTTTGATTTAAAAAATTTCTTATAATTTAATCCATAACAATTTTCGCATTGAACCCATAAATGCCTATATTTTTGAGTAAAATCTAGATCATTAGAATTTTCCGTTTCTGTTATAGTTAACTCACTACCAGCCAGACTCGTTTTTATACTTGAACTCTGGGTTTCACTACTATTTCTGCTTTCATCAAAAATGTAACTAGAAATGTAATTGTCATTGTAATTGACAATACCACTTAAAATGTAACTATCAATACAAATTTGAGAACGAAAATAGCTGTCAATACAGCTAGTAATGTGTTTATTCCAACTATATTTAGTATCATATATGTAAGGATCATAGTGGGGATCATCACTATTAGATACACTATTTAGATAACAAAAATTCCGAGAATTAGAAAAAGAGCTTTCTAGTTCACTTAGAAAAGAATGAGCATTGTCAATCTCAAAAATTTGATTTTCAATATCAAAACATATGAAATAACTGTCCCTATTATTATCCCTAACTAAAAAAGTATCATCAGGTACGAAATTATGAATGTCTCTAACGCCGACTAAATGATCAACATTACTGTAACTAGAATTGTCACTATCGCTCCCACTAAGAGTGTTTTTATCTATATCATTTCTAATCGGGTCTTCACTTACACTGGTATTTTCAATAGAACCAATGCTGCCCATTGATTTACTTAGCCCATACCCGTATTCTAACTCCTTTTTTTTGGACAACATCGAGTTGAACCACCCTTTTTCCATAAAGCCTTGTTGCACATATTTACATGAAAAATACAATAGATGAATAGTCATTCGATAAAAAATCATTTGAATATTTCATTTACTATCCTAATACGCATCCAAATACAATCACTAGGGTTCTATTAACAAAAAAAACAAGTAGGTGT